GCGACCTTTTCTTAAATCCAAGCGATCTTTTCGTAGGCGTTTGCCCCCGATCCAATCGGGGGATCGAATTGATTATAGAAATATGAGTTTAATTAGTCGGTTTATTAGTGAACAAGGAAAAATATTATCTAGACGAGTGAATAGATTGACCTTGAAACAACAACGATTAATTACTATTGCTATAAAACAAGCTCGTATTTTATCTTTGTTACCTTTTCTTAATAACGAGAAACAGTTTGAAAGAACCGAGTCGACCGCTAGAACTACTGGTTTTCGAACCAGAAATAAATAGGCTTACTCTTCAATCGAATCAAAATTCCAATTCGAACTCAAACGCAGATGGATGTTTTGTTCGAAAACTCCAAGAATCTAGATTTGATTGTCGTGTCGTAAGAACAAAAACAAAAATAATAATCACCGAATCGGGAAAGAATAAATCTTTTTTTATTGAGCGCGTTCGCTCATTTTGACGACTTTATCATCTTATCAATTTTTTATCATACTAATTTCAACTATACCTTCCCGGAGTTCATTCTCCGGGGAACGTCATTTAAATTTTTCCGGTGGATTCCTTACAATCCCCTTCTCTTATGATTTCATTGGAAATCATATAAAGACAATTCCTATTTAATATAGCTATTTGTGCAAGTATTTTACGATTAAGAAGCAATTTCCTCTTGTACAGATCGTGTATTAATCGACTATAACTATAGGATACCTTACTCCCGCGAATTACTGCATTTATCCGAGTGATCCACAAACGACGAAAATCTCTCTTTTGCCTATCTCTATCCCGATGAGCAGAAACCAAAGCTCTTATTTTCTGTTGAGTAATAGTTCGAGTAAGTCTTGAATGAGCCCCCCGAAAGCTTGATGCAAATAAACGAATTTTTGTTCTACGTTTACGAGCTACATATCCTCGTCTAATTCTGGTCATTGAATAAATGAAACTTTGATGAATAACTAATTGATTTCCGTTCTTTCAGTTATTCTTTTCCTCTTTACTGGTCGATTAATAACAAAACGGATTCTTCCAATGTATAAAATAAAAATTCCAATGGCTTTTGCTACTATAACCTTCCCGACCACTATTTTTTCTTTTTTTTAGGCATTTCATCGCTAAATAATAAATTGATTGATACTAGTAGGTATCAAAAAAAATAGTAAATATAAATGGATAAATAAATAGTGGTTCCATCGTTTCTATGGTTACTTCTTAAACGGTGAGGTCCTCTCTATACACCGGAGCCTCCTTCCATTATTTAATCAATATTATTGGTAACTTGTACAGTTCACACCCTTTGGCTCTACCTATGAATTTTTTAGTAATAGGTCTTTCACAACGAGATCTACCCATACAGTAACGGTATTTAATTATGAAATTTAGCTAGGTAGCTGACCCTGTTAGTCCGTTCTTGCAAGAGTGGGAACATCATTTTCTGCTTGTTAAATAGGATTTCCCCCGCTTAATGGATAATCATTTCTTACCAATGGGGAATTGCTTCTCATCTTAAATTCAGGTGATTGGATTTGCACCAATGGAAACCATAAATTGCATACACAGGAATATAAGGGATCTTTTTGATAATATAAGGGATCTTTTTGATTTTTAGATCGTGAGTGGAATTCTTCCATTCTATCCTATTCATATTCTATCCTATTCACTGGTACTGATCATTGATACTGGAAAAATTCTTTCCTTTCTTGTGTACCAGCTTATGATCTGAACGCGTCGCACATACACCCTAGTACATGTTCCTCGTCGCTGAGGACATCCCCGAAGAGCGGGGGATTTCGTGACATTTCTTATTGGCTGTCTTGTGTTTCTAATAAGTTGTTTAATGGTTGGCATGCTGAATCATATACATAATAGGCTGGTTTAGATCGATCCTAACCGGATTATTATGAATTGCTTCTATATTATACTATTTATATTTAATAGAATATTAAAAGAATATTAAACGCGGTAAGAATATAAATAAAATCTCAATAAAATCAAATCACAGATTTGCGCGAAATCCCTGCTATTTTCATTCAACCGCTACAAGATCAACAATTCCATGAGCTTGGGCTTCTGTTGCTGACATAAAAACATCCCTTTCCATATCTTCGGATACAACCCATAAGGGTTTGCCCGTTCTTTGTACATAAACCCTTGTGATGGTTTCGCGTAGTTTCAGTAGTTCTTCCGCTTCCAGGATAAATTCTCCCGTTTGTGCCTCATAAAAAGAGCTAGCGGGTTGATGGATCATTACCCTGATGATAAATAAATGGTTCCTCTATCTTGCATGATGAGGTGAAAACAAAAGAATAAAATAAAAAGAAAAAAAAAGATAGAATTGAACAACCGTACAGGCATCTTTTGTGCAGTGCATACGGCTCTATAATGGAATTTACTTTTACCTTTCATCGAATAGAAAATATAGGATCTATCAGACCCAGATCGGCAAATGATCCAATTACCACCCTTCCTTTCGGGGGAGTTAAAAAATACTATGAT